TTCATAAGGGGAAAATGTAATAAAGCATTAATACTGATTAAACTATAATTAAAAAAAATTGTTGTATGTAAGAATAAATAAAGAATAAAAAACTCAAGAGTCCTGAGTCAATAAAGACTGAGAGGGTTGACTCAAGAACAAATTAAGGGCTCCATTGTAAAATTCAGACCTAACCATTAATCGCGAAGCGATGGGAACGACAGAACCTGTGATTTCAAACGATTCTATTGAAAACGAATCCTAATGATTCATTGGGTAGGATGGCGGAACAAACTAAGAACCAATTCATTTATTCTGAAAAGGTATGTCATGAATTAATCCTAAAATAAAAGTCATGTCATGAACTAATCCTATAAACTGAATATTAAATAGAGTAAATATTCGCCCGCGAAAATTTTTAGGATTTCTAAATTGTAGTCCATCTAATATGCTAATAAAAGGCCAAATAAAATAAAGATTTGTTAAAACCTTATAATAAACCGAATTTTATAGAATTCGAGATTGAAGGCATTTTTATTTCTATTTCAAATATAGGAATTTCTAATAGATTATGAAAAGCTTTTATGATTAAATATATGGTTTACATATATTATTCAGTAAATAGATGTATATTATTTTATAATTGTTTCATTCGCGAGGAGCTGGATGAGATGAAACTATCATGTCCAGTTCTGTAGTAGAGATGGAAGTAATAAATAACCATCAACTATAACCCCAAAAGAACCCGATTTCGTAAACACCATAGAGGAAGAATGAAAGGAATATCTTTTCGAGGTAATCATATTTGCTTTGGTCGATATGCCCTTCAAGCGCTTGAACCTGCTTGGATCACATCTAGACAACTAGAAGCAGGGCGGCGAGGACTGACACGAAACGCACGCCGCGGCGGAAAAATATGGGTACGTATATTTCCAGACAAACCAGTTACAGTAAGACCTACAGAAACACGTATGGGTTCAGGAAAAGGATCTCCCGAATATTGGGTAGCTGTCATTAAACCAGGTAGAATACTTTATGAAATGAGCGGAGTACCAGAAAATATAGCCAGAAAAGCTATTTCAATAGCGGCATCAAAAATGCCTATACGAACTCAATTCATTATTTCAGGATAGGGGTGTAGAACCAAAGAAAATCCATTTTTCGGATGAAAAAAAACAATTGGAGGTTTTTTTTGAATAAACAATATTTCTTTTTTTTTTTTACGGCGCCTTTGCATTGAAACAAGAGATAAAAATGATATGATTCAACCTCAAACCCATTTGAATGTAGCGGATAACAGCGGAGCCAGAAAATTGATGTGTATTCGAATTATAGGAGCTAGTAATCGACGCTATGCTCAAATTGGTGACGTTGTTGTTGCTGTAATCAAGGAAGCACTACCAAATACACCGCTAGAAAGATCAGAAGTGATCAGAGCCGTAATTGTACGTACTTGTAAAGAACTCAAACGTAAAAATGGTATGATAATCCGATATGATGACAATGCTGCGGTTGTTATTGATCAAGAAGGAAATCCAAAAGGAACTCGAATTTTTGGGGCAATTGCCCGGGAATTAAGACAGTTCAATTTAACTAAAATAGTTTCATTAGCCCCTGAAGTATTATAAGATTAGGAACATAATACAGTTTTACAGTTTATAGTATTTGACTGAAATTGATTAATTAGTGGATTTAAGTTAATTTAGTAGATTGTTTGTGTCTCACGTATATGCCTTTAATAATTCATAAATGTTTAAAAATTCAGAAATAATTAAAAAAGAGCATGTTGATTATATCAAAATTCGGGAACACCTAAAATCTCAGTTTATTATGAGTAAAGACACTATTGGTAATCTACTAACCTATATACGAAATGCTGACATGAATAAAAAAAGAACAGTTCGAATACCATATACTACCATCGGTGAAAACATTATTAAAATTCTTTTACGAGAAGGTTTTATCGAAAACATGAGGAAACATCAGCAAAGCAACAAATGTTTTTTAGTTTTAACTCTACGACATAGAAGAAGTAGGACGGGACCAAATAGAATTTTTTTAAATTTAAAACGGATCAGTCGACCCGGTCTACGAATCTATTCTAACTATCAAGGAATCTCGAGAATTTTAGCCGGGATGGGGGTTGTAATTCTTTCTACTTCTCGAGGTATAATGACAGACAGGGAGGCTCGACTAGAAAGAATCGGTGGAGAAATTTTGTGCTATATATGGTAATCCTTATGATATTCCAATTATATATGTAGCTCTCATATTTATGACACAAGACAAGAGAAGGAGTGGGTTTCTTTTATTACGCCTCCCACATTAGTTGATACCTCAGAACAAAAACGGGTTCATTACAGTTTAATTTCTGATCGTGGAGATACAATATCACTTTCCAACGGTATACTTTTGATTTGGTTAGATAATGAAAATTGGATTCTAGATTATGTTTCAAAACGCATTCGACATAATTAATTTTTACATAAATGATACGGAACTATCAATAAATAGAGTAAAA